AGGAAAATGAGACTCAATCTTTTTACTGCAAATTTATAAGCTGTTTCTTTCACTCATATAACTATCTGGTTTAGTTCATCAACCCGAATGATGAATAAAAAATGAAAATATCTATTCAACTCACGAAAGGCCCTTCCTAGAAAGATAAAGAAGTAGGGTCAATTTTATGTCTTAACGAATCACACGTAGAGATATTGATAACACACATAGAGTTAATGGGATTTCATAACTAATTGATTGAGCAGCGGCTCGTAAACCACCTAAAAAGGAATATTTATTATTTGATCCATATCCTGACATAAGAAGTCCAATGGGGGCAATACTTGAAATTGCAATCCATAAAAAAATACCAATACTGAGATCGGCTAGAACAAGATGATAGCCAAAAGGAATTACTAAATAACTTAGTAGAATTGATATGACTGCGATGGATGGTCCGATACTGAATAAACGAATATCTCCTCGAGATGGCAGAAGATTCTCTTTGAAAAGTAATTTTGTACCATCTGCTAGAGCTTGAAGAATTCCTAAAGGACCGGCGTATTCAGGCCCAATACGTTGTTGTATCCCTGCAGATATTTCTCTTTCTAACCAAACAATTACTAGTACACCTATTGTGATTCCTAATACAAGAGTCAAAATAGGGACAAGCATCCATATGATCCCATCGACTTCTTTTAAGGATTCCAATCTAGAAAAAGAATTGATAGCTTGTGCTTCTGTTGTATCAATTATCATTTTAACGATCAACTTCTCCCATAATGATGTCTATGCTACCTAATATCGTCATAATATCAGCCAATTTCATTCTTTTAACTAGCTGAGGAAGAATTTGCAAATTGATAAAACCCGGTGGTCGGATTTTCCATCTCCAAGGAAAAACACTCTTATCTCCTATCAGAAAAATTCCCAATTCTCCTTTTGGGGCTTCAACTCTCACATAAAGTTCTTGCTTCGACAATTCAAAAGTCGGAGAAGGTTTTTTACTAATAAATCGATAGTCAAAATCATTCCATTTCGGATCCCTTAGTCTCTCAAAGCGTCGGATTTCTAAATTCTCATAGGGCCCCCCCGGAATTCCTTCGAGAGCCTGTTGAATAATTTTTATGGATTCTGTCATTTCTGTGATTCGTACTAAATAACGAGCTAATGAATCCCCCTCTTTTTGCCATTGGACTTCCCAATCGAATTCGTCATAACACTCATACTGATCAACTTTACGAAGATCCCATTGTATTCCGGAAGCTCGTAGCATTGGTCCCGATAAACCCCAATTTATCGCCTCTTCTCCGCCAATAATGCCTACCCCTTCAACTCGTTTTAAAAAAATAGGATTACGTGTAATAAGATTTTGATATTCAGCAACCTCTCTTAAAAAATAATCGCAAAAATCCAAACATTTATCTATCCATCCATGAGGTAAATCAGCAGCTACCCCTCCGATACGAAAAAAATTATGCATCATTCGCATACCGGTAGCAGCTTCGAATAGGTCATATATCAATTCTCTTTCTCGAAAAATATAGAAGAAAGGGGTTTGTGCCCCAATATCTGCCATAAAAGGGCCGAGCCATAACAAATGCGAAGCTATACGACTTAACTCCAACATAATGACTCGGATATAGCTGGCCCTTTTAGGTACTTGAATATTGCCTAACTGTTCTGGTGCATTTACAGTTATTGCTTCTGTGAACATAGTAGCTAAATAATCCCAACGTGTTACATAAGGCAAATATTGTATAATTGTTCGGTTTTCCGCAATTTTTTCCATACCTCTGTGTAAATAACCCAATATTGGTTCACAGTCAATAACATCTTCCCCATCTAGAGTAACAATGAGTCGAAGAACACCGTGCATTGATGGGTGGTGAGGACCCATATTGACTATCATGAGGTCTTTTCTTGTAGCTGACGTAGTCATAAGGTTTTTTCCCGATTCATTCTTCCATGAATTGTTGAAAGTGAAAAGAAGTTCATTAAAGTTGAAGCGAAAAATGCAAACCGACTCTTCAACCAGCTTTTGTTTCTCGAATATTCAACTGATCAATTAATTCTTTATAACGTATTCTCGAATATTCAACTGATCAATTAATTCTTTATAACGTATTCTATTTTTTTTTGACAAATAAGCCAGCAGCCGTTGACGTTTTCCCAGAATTTTTCGCAGGCCCCTCTGAGACAAATAGTCTTTTTTGTGCAATTCCAAATGTGAAGTAAGTTTTCGTATCTTATTGGTGAAATTAACTACTTGAAATTCAGCAGACCCCCTGTTTTCTTTGTTTTCCTCTTGCAAAATAATTGAAACAAATGCATTTTTTAGCATAAAAGAATTTCCCCCTCCCCTTTTTATAGAACAGATTTGGATTTTATTGATCAGTAATAATAATACCAACTAGTATACACAAGAATCTTAATTTCTTTATGGATTCCTTATTTTATCAATTAACATGAATCAATCCAATTTTGAATTTGATTCGAATAGAGATACAAAAAGATGGTTTTTACACTCACAAAAGCGAATAACCGAAACCTAAAATTACGAAGATTTCCTTGATGCATTTGTAGATCTAATGGATACGCCGTTGACTGAGTATCGTAGCTTTTATATGAAACTGGGATGTAAGACAGGGCATATGTTCCGCTGTTTTGTTTACTTTCATATACCCTATATGGTAGCTTTTATATGAAACTGGGATGTAAGACAGGGCATATGTTCCGCTGTTTTGTTTACTTTCATATACCCTATATGGTAGAGAATATAGAGAAAGAATGTACCATCAACGAATTTTTAATCGTGGATACATATATATTCTTAACATGCTGAAACGACTCCCATTATTGGTATCAAACCAAAATCTATTCATACAAGCTAAATCTTCTAATCGATAATTAGGCCAAAGAAAGAACTTTAATTTAATTAATTCATTTTTATCTCTATCACGATGTTTACTTTCCTTCAAAAATGGACCCCTGTTTCTTATCTTAGTTTCGTTGCAAAATACTGGATTTCTGTCCACATCATTCCTAGTTTTCAAATTCCTAGTTTTCAAATTGAAAGAAATTAGAATTCTCAATTCTCTACGACGTCTAGATGATAAAATATTTTCAGGAACAAGCAAATCATAATGATTTTTCTCTCTATTTCCTGTTATTCTTTGATGGCGTGGAGTGGATTCATCAAAATTCTTCGGATGAAAATAGCTTCTTTCGTCTCGGTATCCTTGCTTAATTTGTTGCCCCCTTTTATGAACCAACGAAATGCTTATGGTTTGATACATAATCAAATATTTCTCAATATTTCTAGGCAGACGAATGGGGTCGAGAACCATTATCCCAAGTTGCATCTTTTCAGCCATCCATCCCGTGTTGCTAACCCTTATGTGATTCGGACCTAATCTTTTAATTTCCAGAGAGATTCTCACCGAATTGACCACTTTTTTGAGATCTTTTCCCTCTATCAGGTAGCTAAATGGCACGATCATATCGAGCGTTCTTTGCTCCACAACCTGATTGTACCAGTGCACTTGAAAAACCAAAAACTCTTTCAGAAAACCATCAGGGTCTATTCTTGTTTCGTTTCGATTCTTTGAAAAAAAACCCGGTGCTTTTTTTCTTTTATATGGATATATAGTCAAATGTGCATTTAAAACAAGGAATTTGCCTGGTATACTCCAAGGTTTCACTTTATATGCTTTATAAAGTAGCACAAATTCTGGGAAGAACCAAAATTCCCAATCCCCTTTTTGGGGGGATTTCGTTGGCATTTTATCTATTTTTAGCCAATCAACAAAGATTTCTTCGGGTGGAATGATTTCTAGATCTTCTGGATTTTGAGGAATTTGAATATACACAAGAACTTTATTAGCATTTTGATTAGCATTTTGATTAGCATTTTGATTAGCATTTTGAATATTTTCTATCTAACTTTTTTTCCATATGTATAACATTAATCCTTCTTAGATAAAGAGAAAGAAGAGAATCCTCATTTTTTTTGAGACCAATATTCATATCCTCATAAACTAATTTGTCTATAGTGTAAAAAAGCTTTTTCTTCTTATTTACTTGTAATGGTGATCCATAAATAGATGAGTCTTTTTTCGTTTCATAATTAATAAATTGATATGATAAAAGACCATATCTATAGTATTTTTGAAATTTTTCTTGTTTGGAATATACTTCATAAGAATTTTGATTTGTGTAATTAAATGGAAATAATAGGTCTTTTTCATATGAACTCCATTTTTTTAAATCTTTATTTTCAGCTGTCCAACGTTGATTGACTCTATTTTGCCATTTTTGTGGTATTAATTTAGACCATCCAGTCGGAGAATTGTATTGAAAATGACCTCTTAACCAGTTTTTCCATTGATCATAACTTCGAAGGTTCTTATGTCTTAATTCGGAATTAAATATTCCTTGTATTCCAAAAGAATCCTTTATTGTGGTCTTAAGAAAAAAAGATGTTCCATGATATTGAAGAGCAGATCTTAACTTAGACAAGTTAATAACTTGGGGTTGTGATAATTTATAAAATACATATCCTTGCGACAAGGAAGATAAGTCATAAAAGATATGTGAATTCTTCTTAGTAGGTTGTGCCTTTTTGATAGTCGAAATAGAAATCAAGTTAATGTCTTTTTCAGTTGTTTCATTTTTAGATTGATTTCTTTCATTATTAGAAATGTATTTCCCAATCGTTGATTCAACAAAATGTTTTGTATTGATTCTGGCAATATTAATGATAGGTAGAAAGATATCTATGTATTTTTTTTCAATGAAAATTTTTATAAAATAATATAATTTAATGATTAATCGAACATTTCTTCTTATTAATATTTTCCAACTATTTTTTTTCGGTTGTGATTCTAATTCTACATTAGAATTTAGACTACTTTTTATTTCAGAAATTACTTTTATTTTATCTTTTTCAAGTCTTTGTATTTCATTTCTCATTATGCTTGTTCTATCAGTTAGATTCTTCATTTCTAGGTTTGTCTGTG